CGCAGATATATATAATTCAGAAGAATATGTAAGTGATTCATATACAGCATCTTTTTCTTTTATCGAGGGTTCTACCAATTGATATGTTTCGACAAATAATTGAAATTCAATTTCTTGATCCGTATCTTCAATTTTAGGAAACTTTAAAAGTTCTTCTGTTAAGCCCTGATCAATGAATCTACAAAACCCTTCAAATTGTATTTGATTCAATCCGGGTAGTGTAGACATTCCTTCATTCCCAACCCCAAGCATTTTCAATTTCCCCGTTTATTTTATAGAAACTATCCCATGATTTGCTGTCATTCTTCATCCAATCGGATGAATAGATTTAGCAATAATGGAGTTTCGGTTCTTTTTACTTTACTGAATCACATGAAATTTTACCTAACTACGTCTATCAAATACCTATTATGAAAAGAGTAGATTTGATACTAAATTTGGAATTTGTAACAAAACAAACAGTCTAGAATCTAATTTGTAATATAAATGGAAACAAATTAATCAATTTCACCTAGACTTCGCCATATTTTTAAGAATCTCAAAACCAAAAATGAATTCTATTTATACTATAAGTATAGTTATAGTATGATATTACATATTCCAATTCGATTGATACCCCAAAAATGAATTCAGTATTTGCTCGGCTTCATGAGATAAAGATATAAAAAATAAAATAATCAGAAAAAATATAGAATTGATTTTTTTATTTTAGCCCTTTCCCATTTTTTGTTCAAAAAAGAATGGGAATTCACAAAGAAGAGAGATAATTTTACCCATTTTTTTAGAATTTGAGAATACGATTCCAGTGCGTAAAAAGACGTGGATTTACTAAACATGCATAGATCTAACTTCAGCTATAGCTATCTATATATGTCTCTTACTTTATTGCAGTTCGGGACAGCACATGTCGTCGTGTTAATTTGTTTTTTCTATTCATTCATCAATCTATTTAATGAACAAAAATGAACAAAGTGGTAAAAAAATGAAAGCACGAGAATTTTGAATAAATTCTCTAGAATATAGGTATTATATACGAATAAGATATCCGATTAGATAATATCTGTGTAACAATAAAAATTTATGTTCTGGGGTTGACATATATTAACAGTTGCTGTTATAATTGAAATAGATAAGCATTATAAAAAAGAATAATAATATTGGTTGGTTATGTATCAATTTCTATTTTTTTTTATCATTAACAAAGAATAAATTCAAGAATTATTCAGGAATTTAGTAGTTAACCATTGCGATTTGTACTGAAATTTTTACTTTTCTTTTGTGACTGAAATTCATACGTTTGTTTTTTCAATAGAAAAGAGGGATTAAATAAAAAAGAATTAAAGATACAAACACATCAAAAAAAGAAGTAAATAAGTTTAGAACCCCGTTTTTAGTTTTTTGAGAGGAGGGGTATTCTGAATATATTTTTTTGTATCATTTTGGCGATATGGCCGAGTGGTAAGGCGGGGGACTGCAAATCCTTTTTCCCCAGTTCAAATCCGGGTGTCGCCTGATATCGACAAGAGAATAAAAAAAGTTTATTCCGTTTTGTTGATACAGAAAACAAACTTTCGACTTTTTTCCAGCGGAAGCAAGTGTAAGGAAAGGACTCTTGAGACTTGTTTGATTCAAAATTCTAAGGATCGGGAGGTTTCTTCTCTTGGAGTGTCCGTCTACTGATTCGATCTTCAATTAGATTGGATAGGGAAAGGTCAGACGGGAAATAGAATTCCATTTTTAGTTGGGGAATGGGTTGAAAAAAACCTTGTATACAAACTTATCTAAAGTATATCAACCTTTCTTCATTTTTTCCATATTTGTTACATTAATGAAATTAAATATCGAATTAGATTTGTTTTTTTATTATTTATTTTAATCGTTCTAATTTAATATTATTTAATATTCATATTCTTTTTTTTTTTTATAAATTTTATTTAATCCAATTCAAAAAGAATTTTTATTCGATTTCCATTCGAATAAAAATGACATGATTTCTTTTTGATAATCTCTAGTGAAATAATTTTAGAGGTTGTTTTCCAATTGTTTTAGAGAACGAGTCGGGATCTAATAAAGATTAGATCAAATGCCAATAAGAGGTCCAAATAAGAATATGAGTATGCAAAGGAATCTATCTTGATTCTTTTTTGACTTAATGAAAAAAGGGGGTAAAATAAAATATAGGTCTTTTTATTCCTACCTATTAGTAAGATTCATTCCCTTACTACTTAGAAGGATATTTTTAATTTGTGCTTAAGATTTGTAAATTTTACTAGAAATCAGAGAAGAACTTGTTAGATGTTCTAATTGGATGTTTCGTCAATGGTGTTATGACAAAATCTTTTTTTGACTCTGTACCAGCGATTCCACTATTATTATAAGATAATATACAATTTTTAGTGAAAAAGAAAAATGAAAATAATACAACAAAAATTATTAACCAATAATGAAATAATTCCTTCATATTGATACAGATAGGAGACAAAATTTACATGGATATAGTAAGTCTTGCTTGGGCTGCTTTAATGGTAGTTTTTACATTTTCCCTTTCCCTTGTAGTATGGGGAAGAAGCGGACTCTAAGGATACTACTAATTGAGTTAAGGGATCAAACTGTCTCAATTATTTTATAGCTTGATTATGAAATTTTTTAACTAGTGAATTTAGTTATTTTTTTAATACTAAAAAAGAAAGTGCAATTCTATCCGCATTTTGGAATTCTATTGTATTCCAGTGATGTAATGTATTCTATGTATAATATTGAAAATCAAAATACTCTTTAAATCAAACAAATATTTGAATTCTTCCCATCTTGCTGTCATGGGAATACAGATAATTGGAAATAGATTACTATTCCAACCGAATTCTTTTTAAGATTTCTATTTCGATAAACTGGTTATCACCAATCTTTTCTAAATATGAAAAACTTTTTCATATATTTAATCAATTAATTTGATGGAATACTAAAAAGATTACTTTTTTATTCTTTTTAATTTTTATTAGTTACCGGGATTCTTTTCCGAATCTGAAATCGAAAAATTAAAATCAGAAGAATAAAGGTTGCTTTTTGATTATTTCAGATTGATTAGAACCAATACAAATAAAATAGATTAGATGAAACAACGAAAAAAATCTGGATGCTATGGAATTTCAATTCCATTCTATATCTATAGATATATCCATATGAAAAGAAATTTCTAAATTGGTCCATATGAAACCTATTTTTTTATAGAATAACTAAAACATTCTTTTTTTACTCTACCATAATAATGGTAGAAAGAAATCAAATCGATTTGATTTCTTTCTACCATACTACAAGGATTTCATAAAATTCTAATGATTGTAGTCTTATGATTTTAGTTAAAACTAAGATCCGAAATGAAAATCCTTTTTTGATTTTTTTTATTCAATCATTGTCATTGCGTTGATAAGAAATCCGAAGTCATGTGGGTTTAACTAAAATTAGTCACTTTGACTTACCGTTTTTACGTAAATTATAAGTAAAAAGGCAGTCGGAACTAGAATGAAGAGTGCAGTAGCTATAAATGCGAGAATATTTACTTCCATAATCTCTATGTTTTCTTTGTCTTTAATTTCTAATAAATACTTCGGGATTTAATCCCATAGAAATGATAAATCCTTCGTCGGTAAATTCAATGGTATAAATTAATTTTATCTCGATGATATCAAATCGGATCAATATCACGAATAACAATATCTGAGTTATTAAAGCAATTCATCGTCGAGAATTAAATAGTATAACATAGGAAGATCTTTTATCCATACCAAATTAAAAAATTTTACTTTCTGATGCAATCAAAAATTCCCTTTTCTTTCTTCGTCCGAACCTTTACCTTAAACTAAAAAAAAAAGAAAAAAGGGGGATCCTGTTCGAAATGATATTTTGTTGTTATTTTTATTCCCTTTCACACACGAAATCAAATCCAATCAATTGATATTTTTTTGATTGGATTTGATTTGTATCCATCGGGATTGACGGGGCTCGAACCCGCAGCTTCCGCCTTGACAGGGCGGTGCTCTGACCAATTGAACTACAATCCCAGGGAAAAAATCGTATAGCATACATATTCTTACAATTTCAATCAAACCCTTTGTTTTTCTATTTGCGATTCGAACCCCTGTACTATAATTGAAAAAGGCGGACTTATATATATAGTTTGAAATTTTTATAGGTCTGCACTTTAGCGAGATCGACACGGATTACTCGAAATCGGTTCGTTATTGCCAAATCAAATCGGTTGAAAAAAATGAATCAATCAAACAAAAAACACTCTTTTTTTCTTTTTACTTTAACCCTTCCTTGAGACTTTATACTTACGGATGCCAATAGGAATTGCGCAAAATATGAATTTGTGGAAAAAATATGTAATAGGTAAAAAAGAAATAGCACTCTATATTTTATTCTTCTATATTCGAGCCGATCGCTCATTTTGAGAGAACACCAAATGGGTTATATCATTTCATGGTGTATCAGCAAATTTTTGGGCCGAGCTGGATTTGAACCAGCGTAGACATATTGCCAACGAATTTACAGTCCGTCCCCATTAACCGCTCGGGCATCGACCCAGGAAGAATCAATTTTAGTCGTTATTGATAATCCCTAATTAATTTCCTTTCGTAGTAACCTACCCCCAGGGGAAGTCGAATCCCCGTTGCCTCCTTGAAAGAGAGATGTCCTAAACCACTAGACGATGGGGGCATACTTGCCCGACCGCCATTCTACTATGTTCATAGTATGAACAGTTTTTTGAAATTGTCAATATAATGAAATGATATGATTCGATCAGAAGGATCTTTGCACCCTTGATAATTCCTTAAAATTTTTTGATTCATCATTTAGATTTCAAAATTGTTCATTCCAATCAGCAAGCTATAATTCAAAAAAATAGAAAATAAAAATAAGTAATGCGAAAGAAAAAAAAGAAAGAGAGAATCCTTTTGGCGAATGATTGATTTGCTGGAACACGCGAGGCATTCAAACCTCATTTCTTTGACTTTCATTCAATATTAAGAAGATTTAATTAGTTATATTTCTATCTCATACTAAGCCGGGAAATAAAAAACGAGAATCAATCTGTAAATTGGGTAAAAAGGATGGGATGAATAAGAATTGGGTTGAGGGACAGGAAAAAAGGAAGCCGTTTCTGAATGATTCGATGAACTATTTGAATTACTGGGGTACACGGATCAATGAAATGAATTTCTTGTTAGGGTGTGATGAGAATGACTTCAATTCGAGTCGGTTTTGAAAAAATGCATTCCATTGATATTTATCAAATCCAATATCAATAAATCATTTTTTGAACTATACTCTATTAACTAGGTAAATCCAATTTCTTGTTCCTGAATGAATTCCTATGTACAAAAAATAGATAGATCTATGTACAGATATTCTAATCTGATTTATATATATTATTAAGTATATATAATTAAGTATATGCAGTAACAAATAGATGTACTAAAGTGATATTCATATAAGCCGGTTCCTTATTAGAGAATTAACTGAAATGGAGCCCCTTTAACTCAGTGGTAGAGTAACGCCATGGTAAGGCGTAAGTCATCGGTTCAAATCCGATAAGGGGCTTTTTTTGTCATAAAATAACAACAGTAGTATTCCTATTTGAAGGAAGAATATAAATATTCTTGATATTTATAAGAAGTTTATGCTTGTAATAAACTAAAAAAAAACTAAGGAATAATTGAATTTCATTAAAAAAAATTTAGAATTTAAATTCTATTAAGTTATTATTATCATTCGAATGAATTCGAATAGAGTAAACTAATTCTAGTTAGAAAGTGAAATAGTATTTTTTGCTATATATATATTTTTTTTTAGAATGTGATATTTCAGTTTATTGTCAGATATTACCGTTTTTACCATTTTCTATTATTCCAATCAAAAAATTAGAAATATTCTAAAAAAAAAGTAAGTGGACCTAACCTATTGAATCATTACTATATCCACTATTCTGATATTCAAATTGGATAGAAATGAAATTCGAACAGTGGATCTTTTTTTGTTTTTAATACCTCTTTGGTTGGGACTCCGCAAGAATCTGTCGATATTTCGGATTAAATCTTATTATTCCTAGCAATAAATCGCTACTCCTCTTCTACACGCAGAAGGGCTTATTCGAAGTTCCAACATACAAGTCATTTTACTTTAAAATATCTTTTTTTTTTCGAATACAAGAAAAGATCCATTTACATTTCTATTATTTTTATAAGATATGATCTATCTATAAAAATAATAGAAAAATCCATCAAATCATGACTTCGAGTATCAAATATTTTCTTTTTATATCTATGCATACGAGATTTTTGTGGCAATTTATGGATGCGAAAAGAAAACTTTAACTTAGAATCTATTATTAAATAGAACAAAGAAGACAATAAAAGAAATAAATATAAAATACAAATTAAAAAAAGGATCCTCTAGTAGTTTCCTAGACATACAAATTCGAAGAATAAAAAAAATTATTTATTTTTTTTATTTCACGAACAAGATTCAAGAATAAGATTTTTTGATAAAAGTAGACGTAGTGTGGCTGGAGATCCGCTGGTAACGAGAGTGATAAAAACAATCTTTTGTTTCTGGAACAGTTCTTTAAATAATTTTTTTATCGGATTTACGAGTCATAAGACAATTCCCGATTCATGATTTAGGAAATTTTTTAGAATAGAAGGGAATAACCTAATTAAGGTAATGGATTTGACCTAGATTAGATATCAATCGACAAAAAAAAGATTTTTCTATTCGAAACCCAGTAGAAAAGAAGGGGGAGTCTACGAGAAATCATATCATATATAAAATGAAAAAAGCCTCGAAGGTTCCACCCCTGAAAATACTAGGAGGTGTTCGGAAATGGTTGAAGTAGTTGAATAGGAGGATCACTATGACTATAGCTCTTGGTAAATTTACCAAAGATCAAAACGATTTATTTGATATTATGGATGACTGGTTACGCAGGGACCGTTTTGTTTTTGTGGGTTGGTCTGGTCTATTGCTCTTTCCTTGCGCCTATTTTGCAGTGGGAGGTTGGTTCACAGGTACTACTTTTGTAACTTCATGGTATACTCATGGATTGGCAAGTTCCTATTTAGAAGGTTGTAACTTCTTAACTGCTGCAGTCTCGACTCCTGCTAATAGTTTAGCACACTCGTTGTTGTTACTTTGGGGTCCTGAAGCACAGGGGGATTTTACCCGTTGGTGTCAATTAGGTGGTCTGTGGACTTTTGTTGCTCTCCACGGCGCTTTCGGATTAATAGGTTTTATGTTACGTCAATTTGAACTTGCTCGATCTGTTCAATTGCGGCCTTATAATGCAATCGCATTCTCCGGTCCAATTGCTGTTTTTGTTTCTGTATTCCTGATTTATCCACTGGGTCAGTCTGGTTGGTTCTTTGCGCCTAGTTTTGGTGTAGCAGCTATATTTCGATTCATTCTCTTTTTCCAAGGGTTTCATAATTGGACATTGAACCC